TATCTATTTTCTTTAGTTATTCACTAGAGCAATTATGATCTGGAAGTCGATCCGGGGCAAGTGTTCGGATCTATTATGACATATCTGTGAGGCGCTTAACGGACCTTTTTTATCTTATAAACCCTTTTTCTTGGCTTTGAATTGACTCAAAAACCATTTTTTTTGCGCAATCTAGTGTATTCATATCTCAATTATAAGTTACTAAACGGAACTACTTTATACTTTATGTCTTGCATGCATATAACATATTAATGTGACTCTATTCCGTACTATTCAAAATTTGGCGAGAAGTAATTACTAAACTAAGAGACATCTCAGTATTTATATTTAGTTATTCGAAGGTTTTTTTATTAGTTTTAAAAGCAGAAACTAAAAAGATTCTCTACTTTAATCTGTATATCGATTTATCTGTATATCGATCTGTATATCGTTTATTCCTACGAAATATTAGACGAAATAGAACGATCTTTAGAAGGGATATAATGAAATTCTTTGATTGGTTCTTCCCAGAAAAACGATCCTTTTTAGTTATTTGACGACCGATAGGGACAACAAATAATTAATTATAACAAATAGAAATAGAAAAAATTAGAAATAAATAAATATAACAGTGTTCTTATTCAAACCGCCTTGTAATCTTCAACCAATTCTGTGCTTCAATATAATTGCCAGGAGTAAGCGCTATAGCTTGTTTCCAATACTCGGCGGCTTGATCGAACCAAGCCTCCGCAATTTCCGAATCCCCTTGCTGAACGGCCTGTTCTCCCCGGTCAGAATAGGGGGGTAAATTCCTTCCCTTAGAACCGTACTTGAGAGTTTCCGACCTCATACGGCTCAGCGGTCAAATTCTTTTGATGTAATCTATCGTATCTAATTGAATGAGATTTCTCATAGATATATCGAGATCCCTTTTTTTCTCGAGTTAACCAAAAGAAAGAGGTTAATTACATGAGTTTCAAACTAAAAATTTTCTTAATAATCAGTTTTATCTTTTCTCCCACCTTCAGAACAATAAAGCATAAGCATTTTCACTATCATTAGAATTTTCTGTAAAGGTAACTATCTCGGTTTCATATATAAATTTATATAGAATCTTTGAAAAAGACCTGCCTTCATAAGAAGGAAAAGACTTACTATCTTTGGGATCTGATGCTACACCGCTGCTCAATACCTTAGGGGATCCACTTTATTACATAAGTTGATTCCTAACTTTTATCTCATATCATGACATAAATAAGCAGTTCTTATTGTATCGGACCAAAACCTCGCGAATTGATCTTTACGGCGCTTCCTCTATCAATTAGATCCTTTATCCATAGAATAAAGTATTTAGGCATACCTATTTCTTCATATTAAAGTAGAAATATTAATATGAAGTTTATTTCTTTACTACAGCTGATAAAAATCGTTGTTTTGAACAATACATATGTAGAAAGCCTACCCTTTTTTTTTTAGTATTTATTAACGGATTTCTTCTTTCTTTCCCTTTTTTTATTTCTATAGTGGAGATAGTCGCACGTAATGACAGATCACGGCCATATTATTAAAAGCTTGTGGTAAGAACGGGTTTCGCTCTAGTGCCCGAAAATAATATTCCAACGCTTTTGTATGTTCTCCGTTCCTTGTATGGATAAGGCCTATGTTATAGAGTATATAACTTCGATCATAAGGATCAATTTCCAGTCGCATAGCTTCATAATAATTCTGTAAAGCTTCCGCATAATTTCCTTCGGATTGAGCCGACATCCGTTACGGTCGTCATTCGATTCAAAGAATCTCCGTTCCAGAACCGTACGTGAGATTTTCACCTCATACGGCTCCTCCTTTATGTGCATAATGAAAAAAAGACATGGAATCAAAAAAGATTGTAAAGATTTTCATTATAAACTGAGCGGGGCTGGTGTTTTTACAAGAAATCTCTAGCCAACCTTCTTGTAAAAGATCTTTCCTTAACATCAAGCATGTTGGTATTATATTAGATAAAAAAGGCGACCCCAACAATTTCTTTGTCTTCAACGCCCTTAAATTTGCAGGAATTAGTCACTTCAACAGTCTTCGATGGTTATACGGGTATCCAAAATACGAACGAGATGGATGTTTGTTGTCCCAACCATTCTTGTTAGTCCCGATCCTGATAAGTAAAGGGAATCATTTCTAACAAAGTTTTCGTGTGTTGATTTCTAGGGGTAGTGCTTCTTCCCCTATGCCTCCTATTGGTACTAGTGGAGTAGGGTTAACTTAACCTATAGGTGTAACCTTTCGCTCAATACTCTAGAATCGACAATTGAAGCATCTGAGGCTGCATTAATCGGGGATACACGATAGAAGGGGTTGCTTTATTTACAAACTTCACCTTCAACAAGCGTAGATTTTTTTCAATAATTTTTTATTCCTATTCCGAATAATTAAATTAAAAATTCCTATTCCGAATAATTAAATTAATAATAATGTTGTCTTTCTCTTAAGACTGAGAGCGGTAAAAAAAAAAAAAAAATAATCAAATCGCACCATCTCTGTAATAGGTGAATGCCTCTTTTTCTCCTGAAGTTGTCGGAATTATTCGTAATAAGATATTGGCTACAATTGAAAAGGTTTTATCAATAAAATTTCCATTTATCCCAGATCTAGACATAGGTGTATTAATCCATTCTATAATTTTTTTTAATTTCCTTTCGTGAGAAAATGATCCCACAAACAAAGGAATTGTACAGTACGAAATAACGTAAAAATGGATTCATTAAAACAAAAAGACGCCCTTGTTACTCAAATTGTTTATTTTTGACAGGAATCAATAAAAAATATTTGAATCCGATTAGATTTCATCCAAATGTAGTAATAGAAAAATGAAGGGAACTATTCCGATTTCATTGAAGTTGAAGAATCAAAAAATTTTTCCTAGAGATTCGGATAATTTGAGAAGTTTTGATTTCAAAGAGGAAAAAGAGTCGAATAATAATTCGATGATTAAAATGGAATACCGTCCGTTTTGTGTTGTGTGTATAGTGGGTATACGCATACAATCAAATATAAAAACCCGAAGGGCGGTTCATGAATTTAGAATAAATCTATGGGTTAAGAGGTTAAGTAAGGAATTCTTGTTGAAAAATCGAAAACAGGAAAGGGATTTTAAAATTTTTATGAAAATGGAATAATAGTTTAAACTAAATGGAATCGTGGTATAAAGGTAGCCATTAAACATAGTCTAAAAAAATAGATCGATCGGCGGATTCGTTCCAATTGAGTGATTTAATCCGGGATAATATATTTTATTATAAAGATAAAGGGCTGATATCTTCGCAAACATGAATAGATATATATCTTTATTTTAATTTTACAATTTTTTTCATAAAAAAAATTATCTTTATCCCGAGCCTCGGAGGAAGGATTTATCTTTGATGAAAAGTTTTATACTTTTAGAGTTACATTTTTATAGTGAAAATGGAATGTACATACCTATAAAAAATTAATATAAATGACTCACTATTTACTCGGTTTTTGGGCCATAATCATTATGTAGGAGAGATGGCCGAGTGGTTGAAGGCGTAGCATTGGAACTGCTATGTAGACGTTTGTTTACCGAGGGTTCGAATCCCTCTCTTTCCGTATCCTTCACCAAATTCATCAATGTTACTGGCCACAATGCATCAAATAAGAATGGATACTCCAACAGCTAGCCCATGTCTTTTCTTTGATATGGATTCTTTATTCCTAATCCTAATTTCTGTGGTACGAAAATACTGGACAAAATGGACAAGGAATTAAAATCCCCTACTGATCTAGAGATCCATTAATGAGATAATGAGAGAAAAATCCCCGGACCAAACCCCTTAACTTAACTCAGTCCCTTTACTTAAGCGAAAAAGGGTGCAAAACTGGCCGAACCCTATATTATTTTAGTTAGGGTTAAGTCTGACGAGAGTAATATTCTACAACTAGTAATTCATTTATTTTCAAACCGACCCATTTACTATCTATTATTTGATTGACTAATCCTTTATATTGTAATGGGTGAAGAGTCAAATGTTTTGGTAATTCCTCCGGGGGGGATGAATCAATATGATTTTGAATCAGAACCTTAGATTTTTGCTCATCTCTCACCGTAATAATATCTCTGGGTTTGCATCGATAACTTGGTATATCTACTATCCGACCATTAACTAAAATATGCCTATGGTTAACTAATTGGCGGGCTTGAGGAATAGTCGAAGCCATACCCAATCGAAAAAGGATGTTATCCAAACGCATTTCAAGTAATTGTAGTAAAACCTGACCTGTTGACCCTTTGGCTTTTCCGGCGATACGAACGTATTTAAGTAATTGTTGTTCCGTAAGACCATAATGAAAGCGCAATTTTTGTTTTTCTTCTAAACGAATACGATATTGCGATTTTTTGCCGGGGCGCGATTGGGTTCGAAGATCGTTTCCGGCTCTAGGCTTTTTACTAGTTAGCCCCGGTAAAGCCCCCAGACGGCGTATTTTTTTGAAACGAGGTCCTCTGTAACGCGACATAAAGACTCCTTTTTTTTATGAAATTTCATAAACCAAAATTAAAACTAAACTAAAAGATGATAAATGAAGCGAAATTTACTGAATTATTACAAAGAATAATTAGAGGAATTGTATCAATATCCGGACCTTATTGTATATAAATATTATATATCTAATTGTATTATATAAATAATATTTATAAAAAAAATTGTATTATATAAATAAAAAAGAAAAAAAAAAAAACAAATGGAGAAAAGCCGGCTATCGGAATCGAACCGATGACCATCGCATTACAAATGCGATGCTCTAACCTCTGAGCTAAGCGGGCTCGCATAGTATAAATTGTACACGTATACTAATTTAGTAAACTACTGCTACTAAGATCTTAACTTTTTATTCTTAGCTATTTCATAAGAAATATGATATAAATGTAAAAAAATTCAACTATAGAAATGAATAAGAATGGAAAATCTAATTTCCAAAAAAATTTCATTTTTATCTATTAATTTAGATCTATTTCTCAAATATATGTTTATCAATAATAAATATCTTAATTTGTTTAATTAGATACTAAGATTTTTTTAGTATATCCATATTTAATTTACTATTTCTTTTTTATATAGTTTTTTTTTTTTTTTACTATATAAAAAAAAAACTATATTATAAATAAAATATTTTAGTACTTAGTTTTATATTTCTATATATTTTGTTATATTTCTAATTTGAAATAGAATTTGGTAACTAAAGTTAGTAATATAATCTAGTAATTAAGTTCTAGTAATTAAGTTAGAATCTTATTCTATATTAGTATCGTATAATATATTAAATTTTTTAAATTAATATTTTTATTTATTAATAATTTTAATAAAATTAATTAAAATATATATAATAAAATTAATTAAAATATATATTTGAAATCGAAAATTTAGAATTTATATAATAAAAAAGAATTTCCTATTTCATTAATATTCATTGATAACTCATTGATAACTAATTCGAAATTAACGAAATAATTAATTGATTAATTATATCCATTCGATTAGTTATGGCTATTAATGAAATTTGAAATTACTAAATTGCCCTTTGTCGTTTTTTTTATTATTTCTTAGGGTCTTCCCTAAGAAAAGGATAAAAAGAGAAAAGTGCAATCCAGATCATAATGAAACATTCCTACGGTTTCATTCGGAAAGGCGAAACCTAAGACGAAAAAAAAAAAAAAATCGACCGTTCAAGTATTCAAAATTGAACACTAAAAATGATAGAAATAGGGACATGTATAAGTATAATATCATGTATAAGTATAATATATATATTATAATAGATATATATATGTGGTATATATCTATATTTAATTTCTGATTGGACCAAGTATGGTTTACAATAGAGATGAAAGAAGATAGATACGAAATCAAATAGGAGCAAACACTTTTCAATACAGGAATCGATATCTAATGAATTCCACGGTTCCAGCATAATAAAAATAGAAATGAACGAAAAGGGGTAAACGGCATCATGATGTGATCATAATCACATCACAAAAAAAGGGGGGATATGGCGAAATTGGTAGACGCTACGGACTTAATTGGATTGAGCCTTGGTATGGAAACCTACCAAGTGATAACTTTCAAATTCAGAGAAACCCTGGAATTAAAAATGGGCAATCCTGAGCCAAATCCCGTTTTATGAAAACAAACAAGGGTTTCAGAAAGCGAGAATAAATAAAGGATAGGTGCAGAGACTCAATGGAAGCTGTTCTAACAAATGGAGTTGGCGGCATTGTGTTCGTAAAGGAATCCTTCCATCGAAACTTCCGAAAGGATGAAACCGATGAAACCTATATACATATGTATACTTACTGAAATACTATCGCCAAATGATTAAAAATGATTAATGACGACTCCAACCGGTTCTATAATTTTTATATATCTATTTAGATATCTATTTAGATGAAAAATAGTCGTTGATCAAATCATTCACTCCATCATAGTCTGATAGATCTTTTTAAGAATTGATTAATCGGATAAGAATAAAGATAGAGTCCCATTCTACGTGTCAATATCGACAACAATGAAATTTATAGTAAGAGGAAAATCCGTCGACTTTAGAAATCGTGAGGGTTCAAGTCCCTCTATCCCCAAAAAGACCTGGTTGCCTCGTTGCCTCCCTAATTATTTATCTTCTCATTTTATTATCGACTCGAAATTGGTTATGTTTCTCAGTCATTCTCACTCTATTCTTTCACAAACCTATCCGAGCAGAAAAATATTTTCTTATCACAAGCCTTGTGTGTGATATATATGATAATGATACGTGTACAAATGTAAATCAGCATCTTTGAATAATGTGTTAAATTTGGATAATTAACAATCCATATCATTATTTGTCCTGTATTGAAACTTACAAAGTTTTATTTTTGAAGATACAAGAAATTCTACAAGGGCCTGGATATTACTTTGTAATATCTTTTCGTTTTTTTAATTGACATAGACCCAAGTCCTATATTAAAATAAAATGAGGATGATGCGTCGTGAATGGTCGGGATAGCTCAGCTGGTAGAGCAGAGGACTGAAAATCCTCGTGTCACCAGTTCAAATCTGGTTCCTGGCACATGAGGAATTTGTATGAGTATATATTCTACAAATTAATTGATATGGGTCGACATCCATATTCAGGATTATAGTATAGATCATGATACATACTTATCCATCTAAGTGTCGTAGATATACCCCTTACTAATAATGTAATGTAATTATGTTTTATGTATATAAAACAGGCAAAAGAAACGATGGGTATTGTGTATTAAAGTATACAAAAGAAACGAATTCTATTTTGTTTCCTCTTCTTTTTTTATTTGTTCGTGTCTCCGCCAGTTCAAAAAAATGTTACTACTTCATACATATTCGAAAACGATTGCTTAGTTGAAAGACCAAAAAATAGAGTCTAGGAGAGTTGAAGGGCGGGAATATCCAAGATTCATCTCGGATACTCTACGAATAGAATACGACCCTCTTT